AAAGAATTATCTTCTCTCAATAGATTAAAAATCTATCGCTTATATACTCAGCCATAAAAAATTTTATACTAAATAAAATAATAAGAAGCTACCCACTAAATTCAAAGTTACAACCCTTAAAAAATAATAAGATTTAGTCGTTTTTTTTCTATTAAAGTAAAAAGAATACCCAGATTTTAAATAGAAATTAAGCCTAATGAGAGCACTTAAAACCGGAATTAATAAGGTAAATAATAGGTAGTTGTTCTGAATTATTATTATTATAATGTAAAATTTTGCTGAAAAAAGTAAAAATGGTGGAAGTCCACTTAAACTTAAAATTATTAATGATCTTAATAAGTTACTTTTAAATCAAATAAGCAATAAAGTAAAAAACAGAATGATAGAGTAAACTGTATAATAAAATCACATCTCCCCAATCAATGAACTTATTACCACTCAACCAGAGTGACTAATAGAAGATGCTCCTATTATTATACGAATATTCGAGCAGTTATTACCTAAAAGAGCCCCGACAAGCATACTTATAATAGAAAATATAAATAATATTATTTGTAATTTCCCAGCAGAAATATAACTAATTAAAACAAAAGAAGGAATTTTAACCGGAATTAAGATTAAAATTATTGGAGGGTATCAAATTCCACCAATTACAGGAATAACCCAATAATGAAAAGGAAATATTCCTAATTTAATAACTACCCTTAAAGATATTAATATAAAACTATAACTATTTTTATATATTAATATAAAAATAAAACACCCACCAAAAAATATTAAAATTCTTGCTATAGCCTGCACTAAAAAATATTTTATTGATGCTTCACTAACTAATAAAGAATTCGCATTAAATATAATTGGGAATAACCTCATTAAACCTAGTTCCATTCCAACTCAATAAATTAATCATCTTGATGTTGATAAGCAAACAATAGGACTTAATATAACCAAAATTACTATAAAAATTATAATCAACCTCAATTAAAGCAGCAAAAAAAATTTTGAATTTATCAACATCAATGATACCCGTACCGCCGGCGGCTGCTTAATAAAACTTAATAGTTTTTTTCTTTTACTTTTATTATATAAATGACAAAAACACCATTTCATTTAGTTGAATTTAGCCCGTGACCTATTTTAGGTTCCCTTGCTATTACTTGCCTTCCGATTGGATTAGTTTTATTTATCCGAGTCAGATCACCAATTTTAATAATTTATGGTTTAATTTTAACAGCACTAATTGCTTATCTGTGATGACGTGATATTACACGTGAATCTACTTATCAAGGCTACCATACTTCTTACGTTGTTAACGGTTTAAAAGTGGGAGTAGCTTTATTTATTGTATCTGAAATTTGCTTTTTCTTCGCCTTTTTTTGAGCATACTTTCATAGAAGCCTATCACCTGCTATTGAGATTGGTGCATCATGGCCACCAATCGGAATCTCTACGTTAGAAGCATTTCAAGTTCCCCTACTAAATACAGCCGTCCTATTACTCTCAGGGGTGACAGTAACATGAGCTCATCATAGAATTGAAGAGGGCAACTATAAATCTTCAATTCAAGGACTATTCCTAACAGTTCTGTTAGGGTTCTATTTCCTTTTTCTTCAATATGGAGAGTATACAGAGACCGCATTTTCCATTACTGATAGAGTTTATGGTAGTTCATTTTTTATAGCAACTGGTTTTCATGGATTACATGTAGCCGTTGGTGCTTCTTTTCTATTAACTTGTTTTATTCGCTTATATAACTACCACTTCAGCTCTTCCCATCATGTGGGCTTTCTAGCAGCAGCATGATATTGACATTTTGTTGATGTCGTTTGATTATTCTTATATGTGAGAATTTATTGATGAGGATCTTACCTAACTAGTTTAAATAAAACATTGATTTTGTAAGTCAAAGAAGAATAAATTTATTTTTAGGTTAGTAGAATACTACTAAAACAGTAAAGAAAACTGCATTTAAAATTAAAAATAATGGAAATACATGAATTAATAATCCAAGATAACTTGACCTTTTTATTTGATTATTTGGGAGAGCTATTTTATTAACACCTCCATGATTAATTCTTGAATACAAATATATATTATAAATAGCCCCAAACATTATTAACAGTATTATGATTAAAACAGCCAACCCACTAAAACTTCAAAGAGCAGGTATAATTAATAACTCCCCAATTAAATTTAAAGTAGGAGGGGCTGCTATATTTACTCTTAATAGAAAAAATCAAGCCAAACTTAATAATGGATATAATGCTAATAACCCTCCGGAATATATCAATCTCCGACTTCCAGATTTTAAATATGAAATGTATGCTATTAGAAATAATGCAGGTGATGTAAATCCATGTGCAAATATAGTAATTTTTATTCTAGTAATTCCTCACCTAGTGTTTAGAAATACCCCTGCGACAACTAAACTTATATGTGCAACTGAAGAGTAAGCGACAAATGATTTAACATCTATCTGCTGTAAACATATAATTGAGGCTAAGAATCCACCTATTAATCTTAATGATACTAACCCACTAAGTACACCCCTTAAAATATTTAAATCAAATATTTTAAATATTAAGTATAATCCGTAACCCCCAAGCTTCAATAAAATACCAGCCAAAATTATAGACCCAGCTAACGGAGCTTCAACATGAGCTTTAGGAAGTCATAAGTGATATATATATATTGGCAGCTTTACTAAGAAAGCTGAAAGCATAACTAAGATAAACCAAAAAAAATCAATATTTAAATTAATACACTGAAATACATACACATTAAAAGTACCAAATATATTGCTTATTATAATTAAAAATACAAGTAAAGGTAAAGATGCCCCGACCGTATATATTATCATGTAAGTTCCAGCTTGTAGTCGTTCTGGTTGATATCCTCAACCAATAATTAACACAAGAGTTGGAATAAGAGAAATCTCAAAGAAAATATAAAATAAAATAATATTATTAGAAGAAAAGGCTATCAATAAGGCTCCCCCTAAAATAAAAATTATAAATAAATATATCTTATTTTTAATTTCTGAAGTGCACAAAATTGATAAAAAACATAAAAAAAGTGATAATGTAACTATTAAATTTGACAAATTTTCCCTTAAAAAAAATCCAATTTCAACATAATTAAAAATTTGATAAAAATTTATTAATCTTAATCTCGTTATAAAAATTATTATAAGAACACCTATTTCTCAATTAATAAATAAAATTGAAATTACCAATGTAAATAGTAATGTTACCATTATAAAAGTGGAAGAACTTAACTCCCAAATCAAAGTTAGCAGCCTTAATTTAAAACTTTTATTTTTTAATTATAAAGATTTTGAAAATCTTTCTCGGTATAAATTTATACCTTAAGGTGAAAACACCTTACTAATGTTAAACTTTTCTTTATTAGTTTTAATAATCTCATTATTATTATTATTAGTTTATATTATTATTTCGTGAACTTCAACAAGATACTGCAGGGAAAAAAATTCCCCATTTGAGTGTGGGTTTGACCCTTTAAGTGGTATACGTAACCCATTTTCAACCCGTTTTTTTGTATTAGTAGTATTATTTCTAATTTTTGATATTGAGGTTTCTTTACTCTTCCCACTCTTAAGAATACTTTCAAATTTTATTACTTTTCAAATAATTTTTGTACTATTCTCATTTTTACTGTTACTTCTAAGGGGGTTGCTGTATGAGTGATATCAAGGTGCGTTAGATTGAGTATCCCAATCCTTTGATAAGCTAAATAAAGCTGTTGGGCTCATAACCCAAAAATGGATTTTTCCTCTTTGGATCCACTTTATTCTGATGGATTGTTAAAAAATTTTTGGGGTGGTTATGGCTTTTTAAGACAGTAGCCAGCCAACAATATTAATTTATAATATAACTATTAATTAGCTTTAAAAACTAAAGTGGCCAAGTTAGTGCCAGCAGCCGCGGTCAAACTAAAACTTCTTTTTAATTTTTAAAAATGTTATAACCTAAAATTTTTTCTAATGGTGAAATATAGAAACTAATAACTCCCACGCAACGTGCCCTACAGAAATTAAGATAAAAAACTAGGATTAGATACCCTACTATTCTTAACCTAAAACTATTTTTAAAGCACTAATATTAAATTAATAAAAACTTAAAGATTATGGCGGTTGAATTTAATTTCAGGGGAACTTACCTAATAATAGATAACCACCAAGAAATTCTTCTTATATTTAAAGCTTGTATACCGTCGTTATCAGAGCATATATAAAATAAGTTCAAAATAATATTTATTAAAATAACAGATCATGGTGCAGCTAATATATAAGTTCAAGGCGAGTTATAATAACAATTTTCTTATAATAATTTTTTAACTAAAAAATTTGAAGTTGACTTGAAAGTAATTTTTAAAATTTTTAAAAAATGAATATACAAAATTCAGTGCACAAATCGCCCGTCACTCTCTTTAGTATAAATGAGATAAGTCGTAACATAGTAGAAGTAGCTGAAGCTGTTTCTGTTTTAGTAGTATAAATGTACATTACTTTTTCAAAGTAAAGACGAAATTTCTTTTCCTAAAATAATTAAGTAGCAAAATTTGCTCTAAGTTTCGACCTTAGCTGTGAGAATTTATTCTCCTTAATAAATGATAGCAGATTTATTCTCTTCATTAGACGGTATACACTCTTTTACATCCTGATCAGCCTCCATTATTTTTATTTATCTATATATAACTAACTCGACTTGACTAAACTTTATATCAACTTTTATTAACAAAATATTATTTTCATTTTGAAAAGGTCCTGAAAATTTTTTACCTTTAAAGTTATTCTTAAGAGCTTTAATACTTTTTATAATTTTAAATAATTTAATTGGTCTAACACCATTCACCTATGGTGTGACTTCAAGATTATGATTTAATAGGTCATTTGCTGTTATTTTATGATTTTCGCTTATACTATCAGGTTGAACTTTTAATACAAAAAAATCAGTTGCTCATTTAACGCCTGCTGGAGCCCCTACAATTTTAGTCCCGTTTTTAATTATTATTGAATCAATTAGAATTATTATCCGACCTTTAACACTAACTGTTCGACTAGTTGCTAATATTAGTGCAGGCCATATTGTTCTATCCCTTGTTGCAAATGTGTTAAGGGCAAGCCTTCCTTTCTTAAGCCAGAGACTAATAGTATTTTTAATAATTGGTTATGTTTTATTTGAGTTATTTGTATGTTTAATTCAAGCATATATTTTTACACTATTAATTAGTCTTTATGCAACAGAACATCCGTCTTAGTAAAGCTTTAAGTAAGCGTTTAACTGTTAATTAAAAGATCGTTAATTTATTAACTACTTTGAAGTGCCTCAATTAAGTCCTTCTTCTGGTTTGAGAATTTTTTTATTTTCAACGTTAATTTTAGCGTTCGTGATGATTAATTTAACTTCGTCAACTGATCGCCCTTTAAAATTTTTACTTAAAAATATTAGTAAGAAAACCTTTACTTTTTCTTAGTTGAACTGTGGCAGAATTAAATGCATAGGTTTTAAGAGCCTAAAATAAGTTATACTTCAGTTCATCTTTAAAAAGTGTTTTGCACGAGAAGATTTGAATTTCTAAGAGGACTGTTTTCCTTTAAAGATGCTAATATTTAACTCTTTATCGGCAGGCCATCTTAAACCCCTATTTGATTATTTTTTATAATGGGGGTGTACTAAGGATAAGTTAACTACTATGGCATCTGCCCCTCAGAGGGTAATAGTGCTCGGCGGGGCGATATATTCGAAAAGTTAACATAAAGGTAGTTTACTAAAGTAATTAAATATACTATGAACCACCACTGAAGCGGTAGCTTTTAGGTGGAAAAGACCAGTAAGAGGCTGCTAGYAGATAAATTCACACCGGGGAGCCTTAGATTGGAGCACCCCGTTGGTGGGTCATCTTAAACCCCTATTTGATTATTTTTTATAATGGGGGTGTACTAAGGATAAGTTAACTACTATGGCATCTGCCCCTCAGAGGGTAATAGTGCTCGGCGGGGCGATATATTCGAAAAGTTAACATAAAGGTAGTTTACTAAAGTAATTAAATATACTATGAACCACCACTGAAGCGGTAGCTTTTAGGTGGAAAAAACCAGTAAGAGGCTGCTAGCAGATAAATTCACACCGRGGAGCCTTAGATTGGAGCACCCCGTTGGTGGGTCATCTTAAACCCCTATTTGATTATTTTTTATAATGGGGGTGTACTAAGGATAAGTTAACTACACCTTCTAATATAACTTATATAGTTATATCAGAATAAGCTAAATGTGCACTATAAAATTTAATTTTTTTAAGGTCCCACAAACCTTTAGTTTATATAACTTATATTGTGTAATTCTTTTGTAAGTCCTACTACTTGGAAGGTAGTTATACTTTATATACTAAATTAAACAAGTTCAAGAAACGGTTGTTCTATATTAAGCTTTGAAGGCTCACATTTTAATTAAATTATAAACTTGAGAAAATAATTTTCATTAATAAATTTACAATTTATCGCTATATTCAGCCATCAAAATTACACATTAACAAAATCTATTATATTAATAACTTCAACTGCAATAGGTATAAATGAGTGGTTAGCACCACAAATTTCTGAACACTGGCCATAATATACCCCTGGTAGTTGAGGGTACATCCCTATAGAATTTAATCGTCCGGGTACGGCATCTATTTTGATTCCTATTGAAGGGAGAGCTCATGCATGAATAACATCTGAAGACGTTGTAATAACAGATGTTGACAAACCAAATGGAACTATAGGACGATGGTCAACCTCTAAGAGGCGGTAATCACCACTTTTTAAATCTGAACTTTGAATTATATAAGAATCAAATTATAAACTTGAGAAAATAATTTTCATTAATAAATTTACAATTTATCGCTATATTCAGCCATCAAAATTACACATTAACAAAATCTATTATATTAATAACTTCAACTGCAATAGGTATAAATGAGTGGTTAGCACCACAAATTTCTGAACACTGGCCATAATATACCCCTGGTAGTTGAGGGTACATCCCTATAGAATTTAATCGTCCGGGTACGGCATCTATTTTGATTCCTATTGAAGGGAGAGCTCATGCATGAATAACATCTGAAGACGTTGTAATAACAGATGTTGACAAACCAAATGGAACTATAGGACGATGGTCAACCTCTAAGAGGCGGTAATCACCACTTTTTAAATCTGAACTTTGAATTATATAAGAATCAAAGGAAGAAACGTTAATAGTTGGAATTTCGTATCTTCAATATCATTGATGTCCTGTAGCTTTTAAAATAATTCCGTCATTACTTTGCTCATCTAATAAATAAAGTAACCGCAATCTTGGTAAAGCTAATCAAATAAGTAAAAGGGCTGGGATAATTGTTCAAATAATTTCTAAAGTTTGTGCCTCATGGACTAACCGTGTAGAATATTTATTAAAAGCAAAATTAGCACCAACTAGCCCTACAAGAGTAAAAATTCCAATTAATAAAATTATGGCATGATCATGAAATAAAATTATTTCTGATTGAATAGGCGAAGCTGGATCAATTAAATTAAGTTGTCCTCATAAACTCACCTAAGAGAAAGAAATGATTCTTATAAAAGCCCCTTCAAAGCTTTGCTTTATAATTAAGCTATCTCTTATTAAAAGTAAGGTATAAACCATTTTTAAATTTGCAATTTAATATTTTAATAAATTATTACTTACTTATCACCCCACAGGGTATTGTTTATTTGACAAATAAATATTTTAATTAAAATTAGATAAAATAACTTTTAAATAAAAGATGATAAACAAATCAAGGTTCAATTATCAATAATAAAAAATTAACAAAAAACAATGCTGTTAGTGGTTGTGATAAAGAAAAATAAGGCTCCTCAATTGGACACGCCCCTAACCATGTTAATAATAAAAAATTAACAATTAACCCTCAAAAAATAATTTGAAAAAATATATTAAACGAAGACGGAACTGACCACTTTAAAGAACCTAATGGTAGGACATATAAAATTAAAACAGATAACGCTAATGCAATAACACCCCCTAATTTTGATGGAATTGAACGCAAAATTGCATAAGCAAATAAAAAATATCACTCAGGTTGAATATGCACCGGAGTAACTATTGGGTTTGCTATTATATAATTCTCAGGGTCACTTAATATAGTTGGTAGAAAAAAACATACAATCAACAATATTAACAAGACAACAAAAATCCCAACCAAATCTTTCCATGAGTAGTATGGGTGAAATTGAATTTTATTTACATGATTTAAATCACCTAAAGGATTTGTTGAACCTTTATCATGGAGAAACACAAGATGAACTATAGCCAAAACACTAATTAAAAATGGGAGAAGAAAATGAAGAGAAAAAAATCGGTTTAAAGTTGATTGCCCGACAGAAAATCCACCTCACACTCACTCAACCATTATATTACCAAAATATGGAATAGCAGAAAGAAGATTTGTAATAACAGTCGCACCTCAGAATGACATTTGACCTCAAGGTAATACATAACCTAAAAAAGCAGTACCTATACATATTAAAAAAATAGTACTTCCTACTATTCAAGTTCGAGGTTGAGTTAAAAATCTTTGGTAATAAATCCCTCGACCTACGTGTAAATATAAAAAAATAAAAAAAAATGAGGCACCATTAGTATGGATTAATCGAAATACCCACCCATTAGGGACATCACGTATAATGTGAATAATTGAATAAAAAGTAGATACTAAATCCGCTGTGTAATGTATTGACAAAAAAATACCAGTGATTAACTGAACACCTAACATAAAACCTAAAATAGAGCCGCCATTTCATCAAATAGAAAACCTTAAAGGGCTAGGAAGATCTGTAATTTCTTTAACAATACTTAATTTTTGCAAATCATTTATTTGAAACGATAGAATTAATATAGTCATTACCATGAAATCGCATTAGACTAACTAAAATTGATAAACCAAGAGCAGCCTCACAAGCCCTAAAAGACAAAATTAATAAGAATATGTAAGGATTTATATTAATTTCAATTAGTAATAAAAATAAAAATGTTAATAAAATAAGTATTAAAGCTTCTAAAATCAATAATAATATAATAACATGAGATTCTCTAATAATAAATGAAATAAACAAAATAGTAACCAAAAACATTATTAAAAATATGTAATTTATTATCATTAAATAATTATTCTCAGTACCCCGAACATTAAAATACCCAATGTAACTGGCAAAAATCTCTTTCAACACAATATTATTAGTATATCATAACGATAACGTGGAAAAGCAGCCCGCGAAAATAAAAACATCGTAGACATAGCTAAAATTATAACTATATATAATAAATGAAAAGAGGACCACATAAACCATACAACAGAAGCAGCAGATATAAAAATGATTGTCATATACTCACCTAAAAACAATAATGCAAATAACCCCCCTTGATATTCAATATTAAAACCCGACACTAATTCAGACTCCCCTTCAGCAAAATCAAATGGTGCACGATTAGTTTCAGCTAAGGTACTTGTAAACCAAATCAATATTATAGGAACTATTAAAACCACCACAGGAAACCCCCTTAAAGTTAAATTTCAACAAAAAGAATGTAATACTGCGATAGGAAAAATTAATACTAAAATTATTATTACCTCATATGAAATAGTCTGAGCCGCTGCACGAATTGCCCCTAAAAAAGCATATTTAGAATTTGAAGCTCACCCTGCAATTATTGTAATATACACATTTAAAGATGAAATACAAAAAAACAACAATACTCCATAAATAATAAACTTAGTAGAAAAATTTCTTGGGTATAGTACCCATATAACCAACCTTAACAAAAATCCTAATATTGGAATTAAATAAAATATAAATCTATTCCTTCCAATTAAAATAATCTTTTCTTTTATAAATAATTTAAGAGCATCAGATAAAGGTTGAAAAATTCCATATACACCAACTTTATTGGGACCTTTCCGAATTTGAATGTAACCTAATACCTTACGTTCTAATAACGTGAAATATGCTACAGATAAAAGAACACATAAACAAGTAATAATATTAACTAAAATATAAAAAACCATATTCATAACATCACCCTAAAAAAAATTGCGGAACGTGTAATCACATGTTGATTAACCCTCGGCCACAAGAATAAATTGTTAATTTTATTAACATTAATATAAAATAAAGAACTTAAATAAAGTTTAGGCTCTAGCCACCCATAATCTAAAGATTTTACCCCCTCAGAAACCCATTTATATGGGAGTGTTATTTTATTTCATCTTGGAGTTAAAAAAAACAAACTAGAAAATCTTCATGATTTTATTGTTACAGTTATTATTAATCCAATAAGTGCACCTACTAAAACAATTATATTTATTATAATATTTCAAAAATTAGGCAAAATTATTATAGTAATAACCGAATTATTAATTAACAAAAACATTTTCCCCCTTAAAATCCCCATTAAACCTAAAATTAACAAAGGTAAATAATAGTAAAATGAAGAATAGACACTATTTAAATTAATAATTATTTTACTTCAACATAAAATTTTTAACCTTCGAAATACATAAATAACAGTACACATAGTTGCAATTAATATAACCAGAACAGAAAAAAAATTAAGGTTTGATATAATTATTAATTCTAAAATGCAATGCTTAGAATAAAAGGCACTTAAAAATGGTGCCCCAATTAAACATAATCTCCTAATGTTCTGAAAAATAATTAAAATTGGACTCTTATATAAAATTCCACCAAGAAGACGTAAATCTTGAACCCCAAACCTCATTATTAAAATTACACCTGCAACCAAGAACAATAAAGCCTTAAATATAGCATGTGTGTAGAGGTGGAATAGTGCTATTATAGGGAAATTTATTCCTAACCTAAATATTATAACACCTAATTGCCTTAACGTTGATAGTGCAATTATCTTCTTAATATCTATTTCTCAAATGGCGGCGGCCCCACCTAATAAACATGTCACACTCCCGCAAAAGCACAATAATGTTCTAATTTCGTATCTTAAAGGAACATTAAAACTTAAACGAATAGTTAGATACACTCCGGCTGTTACTAGTGTAGACGAATGTACTAAAGCTCTAACAGGCGTAGGGGCCGCCATAGCTGCTGGCAATCATGGCCTAAATGGGTATTGGGCACTCTTAGTTAATCTAGCCAATACTAAAAATAACCTTATATAGTATACAACTCCACTAATAGGGTAAATTCTAAGTTGGCCTAACATAACTATAAAAAACATTCTAGTAACAATTAATACATCACCAAGTCGATTAATAATTAAAGTAAGAAACCCTGCATTTAAAGATTCTTTATTTTGATAATAAATAATTAAAGCAAAAGATGTGATCCCTAGTCCGTCCCACCCTAATAAAATAGTAATAATTGAACCTGAGTAAATTAACAAATTTATTGAAATCACAAAACTTAATAAAATAATAATAAACCGATTATAATAGGGGTCTTCTTTCATATAATTTGATGCAAACCCAAAAACACATGAAGAAATTAAAGTTACTACAAACCCAAATCTAATACTAATTTTATCTAAAATAAGTAAAGCAGAAAATTCAATAGAAGAAATATTAAATAACCTAACTTCAACTAATATGGTATTATTAATCTTTATAAAACCTATAGAAATTAAAAATAATAATCTACATGATACTATTAATAAAACAGTAAATCGATTAATGAATCTAATTTTCAAGTTCAATATTTGAACCTCCTATAAAAATAATATTAATGACAACAATGAAACAAATTAGCAAGTATACTCCTAATATTAATAATAAAAATAATGGTAAATTCATCCCATTAATTCTAAGGCCACTAAAAGTTACTAATTTTTGGTTAATAGTATATTGAGATAAAATTGCTAAATTCATTAATGTTAGAGGTAATAATAGTTTTATTTTTCTGACTCCTAATTGGTAATTTCTTCTAATTATGCAAATATAAATAAATATTACTAAAAGACCACCAACATATACTAAAAACAGTATATAAGCATACCAACTCCTAATTATTATACCTATTTTTACTGCTATTAATAACCTTAATATAAATAATAATACACCAACTCCTATAGGTCTTCTTACCAGTACAAACATCCTAATTAACCTAGATAATAATACAACTCACAAAACATTCAATAACTTAAGGTAGTGATATATCACTTCCAAATTTAAAACTATTTCTACTAATTAGTATTTATCCTTAATTATTTTACTTATTATGTTTTCAATAAAAATTAATTAAGATCAAACAGAAAAATAATCTTCTATGAGTTATATTTATCTTAATAATTATAACCCACATTAGCACTGGACTCAGAATAAAAATTCTCTGCTTAAATGCAAATTAAGTCTTCTTAATAAAGTATGAACCCCAAAAACAACTTGCAGCCGTTCTTTAACTCCCAAAGTTAATATTTTATATAAACTATTTAAGATATTAACTAATTTAAATTAAATTATAATTTGACCCTAAATCAAATGCATTTATCTGCCAAGTTAAAAATATAATATTATTTTATGTGGTCCTTTCGTACTAACATAAAAAACTAAAAAGATAGAAACTGACCTGGCTTACGCCGGTCTGAACTCAGATCATGTAGGGAACAAAGTTCGAACAGAACAAATTTTTAATATTGTTAATACTAAAAGTCCCTAGTCCAACATCGAGGTCACAAACTTAAAATTAAATTATGCTGTTATCCCTAGGGTAGCTTAAGTATAATTAAAAATTTTCGTTTTATAAATTTAAGTGTTTTCTACAAGTTGATATGTTGTAGTGTCGCCCCAACAAAACATTATAAATGTATAAACTCCTAGGGTCTTCTCGTCTTTTAAATTAACTTTAAGAAATTTTCATCTTATAAGTAACTTATTATTATTAAAATTAAGACAGTAATTATTCATATTACCTTTCATTCAAGGCCCCAATTAAAAGTCAATTTATTATGCTACCTTAGCACAGTCAAAGTACTGCGGCCATTTAAATTATCATAGGGCAGGTTTCACCTTATATTAATTCATAACGCTATGTTTTTGATAAACAGTTGAATAAGATTATTTGCCGAGTTCCTTAATTTTATATAAAGATAATACTAATTTAAACATTATTAATTTTGAAGTATCTAATTTTTAAAATATAACTTTATTCACAAGATTAAAAATTTGCTATTAATTTTTATTAAATTAATTTATTTAGGACTTATCCTTAATACAATCAACTCACCAAAAATACAACTTATTTAAAAAATCTCAACATTTTTTAACTCAAAATTTATTCTGTACTTAATACATTTAAAGCTAATCCAGATATCTTTAAAATTGATAGGCCTTTCACCACTAAATTAGTATTTAATATTAATTTTGAAACATTAATTTAATCTACATCTACGAAAAATAGTTAATTTAGATCTTTTAACTTCGGGAAATTTTATTTTAAATGTTAATAGTTTAACCATTATGCAAAAGGTAAATAACAAATTATTTATATTTATTTACTCTCGGTACAATATTAAATTATTAAATTTATTTATTTATTAATTTTGATTCTTAAAATAAGACCATTTCATTGTAAGTGAAATATACAAGTATACTTAATCAAATATTAACTTACTCCTACTGTAGTTTCTAAATTACTGTGGAAGTCTAAAGGTAAATATAACTCTCACTCACGTGATCTAGAAGATGCGTCAGCAAATGCCACCGAACGTTGAACAAGAAATGCTTCCCATAAAATAAAAATAAATAATAAAACTCCGAAAACAGATATTAAAGAACCATAAGAAGAAATTTGATTTCACTTAAAATATCTATCAGGATAATCAGAGTATCGTCGTGGCATTCCAGATAGCCCTAAGAAATGTTGTGGAAAAAAAGTTAAATTTACAGCCACAAACATAATAATAAAATGAGCTTTAGATCATCGATCATGTAAGACTAATCCTGTTATAACAGGGAACCAATAAATAAACCCAGCAAAAATTGCAAATACAGCACCCATTGATAAAACATAATGAAAGTGTGCCACCACATAATAAGTGTCATGGAGAACAATATCTAAAGATGAATTAGATAGTACAATCCCTGTAAGTCCACCTAAAGTAAACAGAAAAATAAAACCCAATACCCAATATATTGAGGCATTAAAAGAAGTGTTAGATCCGTATAAAGTTATTAATCAACTAAAGACTTTAATTCCTGTTGGGACTGCAATGACCATAGTGGCAGCCGTAAAGTAAGCACGAGTATCTACGTCTATCCCCACTGTAAATATGTGATGTGCTCATACAATAAAACCTAATACACCAATAGAAATTATAGCATAAATTATACCTAAAACACCAAACGGTTGTTTTGTTGTAAAGTTTCCAATAATGTGAGAAATAATTCCAAACCCCGGTAAAATTAAAATATATACTTCAGGGTGCCCAAAAAATCAAAACAAATGTTGATATAGGATAGGGTCCCCTCCTCCTGCTGGGTCAAAAAACCTTGTATTAAAATTACGATCAGTTAACAATATAGTAATAGCCCCAGCTAAAACTGGAAGTGATAAAAGCAATAAAAATACTGTAACTAAAATTGATCAAACAAATAAACTTACACGTTCTATTGTTATCCCTGGAGAGCGTATATTAAAAATAGTAGTAATAAAATTAATTGCACCTAAAATAGAAGATATACCTGCCAAATGTAAAGAAAAAATAGCTAGATCAACTGAAGCTCCACCATGACCTAAGGGGCCACTTAATGGGGGGTATACAGTTCACCCTGTTCCAGCCCCACCTTCTACCATTCTAGAGCAAATTAATAAAATAAAAGACGGCGGTAGCAACCAAAAACTTATATTATTTATCCGAGGAAACCTTATATCAGGGGCCCCAATTAAAAGTGGAACTATTCAATTTCCAAACCCTCCAATTATAATAGGTATTACCATAAAAAAAATTATTACAAAAGCATGAGCTGTTACAATCACATTAAAAAAATGATCATCTAATAAGACACCAGCTGTTCCAAGTTCTAGTCGAATTAATAAAGATAATCCTGTCCCCACTATTCCACACCACACTCCAAAAATTATATATAAAGTTCCAATATCTTTATGATTAGTTGAAAAAAATCAACGCAA